ATCCACGGGCTTATTAGCCAAATGGCAATTGGCACATACAATACGACCAGTTGCTTCTCGCGGATTTTCATAACCCTGCTGTGCAAAAATGGGATATGCATTTGAAATGGGTGCTCGAGTTATTATATATACCATGAGCGATACGGAAATAGATCTAGTAATCTCTTCCTTTATCCAAGAAAAGGCTTTTCTAGTTTGCATGGTCCAATCATTGATCCTGATAATTTTTCTACAATAAAATTTGGTAGGTTGCTGGCATAGTTCCCTATCCTATCCATGATTCTGCTATTTACTGAAATAAATTTCCTGGAATATGGGAAGAATCCCTTGGCTTGGGTAGCTAGAAAGAAAAATATTTGAATGTTGTTTAGCTTTTGTACAAAATAAAATAACAAACTTTCAAATATGATCAGTGGATCTTTTTTTTCAGTCATTCATTGAATGATAAATCACTACAAGTGAAGGAGATACGCGATTTAAATAACGGAAAATCCAATATTTTAAAATTGTATCTAAAATGACTGGAAAAGTGGAAACAAGACCAGATATAATTTGATCATTCTGAGCAAATCCAAAATCCTTATAGACGGAACCAATCATTAGTTCCCAACCATGGGTCGAATGGAATCCTATACATAAATCAGTTAATAAAAGAATGGAAAAAGCTTTTATTGTGTCACTTAAATTATATAGGAATTCTTGAACCCGCGAGTTAAGAATAATAAGTTCTTGATTACCTAGACTTGAATAACCACTTAGAATAACGAAACAGATTATGTTTGTCGAGAAGTGTAAAATCGCATGGATACGATCCTCGTTGTGCGCCTTGATCAATTGGATGGTTTCTTTGTATATTTCGATACGAAGATTTTGTAGACGTGTTTCCGGGTATTCCTTTAGCATTTCATCCAAGAGGAACAGTTCTTTGAATTCTATGAATTTTTTTAGAATATTATTTTCTTGAATATCATTCAAGAAGATTTCGGATTGCCTAGTATTCCACCAATTAGTAACCCAAGATTTCAGACATCTCTTAAATGTGAAAGAGATGCACCAGGGCAAAAAGACTATAGGTGTAAAATATAGAAAGGGAATGAATGCTTTCTTTTTTGCCATTTTTCGTCTTTATTTAAGGAACTCAGCTTCATCTCATTCGTCAACTCTATAGGATGATAATAATGTTTGTATCAAGCATAAGTTCTATTACAAGTCCTAGAGCCTATATATTTATATATATAAATATAGAATCTATTCCCGCGTCTTTTTTTCTTTTCAATTCGGGAGTTAGTCTTTTAATTTAGAAAGAATACAGAAATAGACTAAAAAATGGAAAGAATCCACTGCCAATTTTTGAATTAAGAAAAAGATATTGTTTAAAAAGATATCAATTGCCAAGATTCGAAGCAATTACCCCTTTTTTGATGAATACATGAAGGAGCACTTCGCGTAATGAATATTAGTCCGATTTCGAAACCAAAGAAGGCCTCTTCTATCAAAACAAAATAGAAAAATTTCGAAAAATAAAATCTCTTTTCCCTAAGGAAGCATTCATTTTTCAGTTAATCTCTTTTTTTTTTACCAAAGTACTTCAATTGGTACACGCAAGAAACAGGCCAATTCCCCAGCTTTGTCTACAATTTGTTGTGTAGTAAAATTCTCGTCAATACGAGTCAAGGGAATGAATCCCTGTCCTCGGATTTCCATATAAATGATACAACGAGGATAAATACCCTCTTTACTAATTTTGGTGGACTGATTAAAAATTCTGATGGACTGAACATCGTTCATAAGGAATCGGAGAAAAATACGACGATTTTTTCCAGGAAATCCCCAACGAAAAATACACACTATTCCCTCTTTTTTATCGAATCGATCATAACCACCACCCACATTCCACCAAATTGTACACCACAAATAAGAACTAATAAAGAGACCCGCGATTCCATAGAAAGACATAACCATCCCCTGTGGAAAAAAAAGAATTTGCTGAGACGGAAATAAAGATAACAAATCCCTACCAAGATAACTGGAAGTTCCAACCAACAAGAAACCTAATGAACCTAAAAAAAGGATAAAGGCCCAGCAGAAATTACTTGTTTTTCGAGACCCCGCTTTAAGTTCTATCAATAGATGTTCTGATCGCCAATCCATATTAGATCTAGTTTTGTTTTATTAGAATTGGGAAAATAGATAACCCAAGTAAATTCATTTTACTTGACTTTTCTTTGTTTCCGAAGTAACTCTCATCAACTAGCACTATTTTGATGGAAACCTTTAACAGCAGTAATTCATCGAATTGCTTCCTGATCTAAATATATATCTGATTTGTGCCTACTGTCCCTATCTAAAAAATCTTGTTCCTTTGAACATGAAGAAATAAAGAAGCCATTGCAATTGCCGGAAATACTAGGCCCACTAAAGGCACAAAAAAGGAGGGTAAGTTTATCATAGAATGGGTACCTCGATTTAATATTTGTACCTGTTATATATATATTTATATAAATCTCATATCATATATATATATATTTTTTCTTATATTGTTTTCTTTTTTTTTCTTATATTGTTTTTATAAAGATAGTCTCTAATCACTAGAATTCAAATATACTTATACTAAGTATATTTGATAAATTATACTAAGTATAGCTAAGTTAATATATAGAATATATATGTTCTATATTATAGATATTCAGTCTATATAATGAGTATAAATGAGTATATTGAGTATGAGTATAAAATAGAATAAATAAGAAATAAATTAATAAAAAAAAAAAAAGAAATATATATAATAAAAATTTTATAATAAAAATTGAATATATATAATAAGGAGTGTAGAACATAGAAAATAATGGATGGATTTCGCCTTCTATTTCTCCAAGAAACATATGTATGATAATACACCTTTCAATTAATTTTATTTGTTTGGAATTTTTATTGGAATTTGGAAAATGAAAAAAAAAAAAATATTTTAATTTTAGGCTCTGCTAGATTTTTCATTTTGAGTCAAAGGCAAGAAAGCATGGAGCTGAAATAACTCACTTAAAACCCCCTTTAAAGTATTACGCGGTACGATTGAATCAAATAAGCCCTTATGGAATAAATATTCAGCTGCTTGTGAACCTTCGGGTACTGTCTTATTCAACGTTTGTTCAATTACTCTTTTACCCGCAAATGCAATGTAAGCATTGGGTTCGGCAATAATGATATCCCCCAACATGCCAAAACTAGCTGTCACCCCCCCAGTAGTAGGAGATGTAAGGATGGATACATAGAATAACCTTTTATTTGTTTGATAATCATATAAAGCAGAAGAAATTTTAGCCATTTGCATTAAGCTCAGACTTCCTTCTTGCATACGTGCTCCTCCGGACGCACATACTAGAATAAGAGGTAAAAGTTGATTGGCAGCATATTCGACCAAACGGGTGATTTTCTCACCTACTACGGATCCCATACTACCCCCCATAAACTGAAAATCCATAATCCCAATAGCTACAGGAATACCGTTTAGTTGACCTGTGCCCGTTTGAATAGCCTCAGTTAATCCTGTCTTTCTTTGATAAGAATCCATACGATCTTTATAAGGTTCCTCTTCCGAATGAAATTCAATTGGATCCAGAGAGACCATGTCTTCATCCATAGGATTCCAAGTACCTGGATCAATCGAGAGTTCGATTCTATCTGAACTGCTCATTTTCAAATGATATCCACAATGTTCACAAATATTCATTTTTGATTTCAAAAATTTCTTATAATTTAATCCATAACAATTTTCGCATTCAATCCATAAATGCTTGTATTTTTGAGTTTCATCGAGATCATTAGAACTCTCTCTTCTAGTTAAATCTTTTTCATTTATATCATTCGTGAAAGTTATTATACTAGAACTATCGCTTTCATTACTATTTCTGACCTTACCACAAATATAACTATAAAAGTAACTGTCATTGTATTTATCATTCTCACCTAAAATGTGACTACCAATACAGATTTGAGAACGAAGATAACTCTCAATGCAACTATGAATGTCATTATTCCAACTAGATTTAATATCATACACGTAATGATCATCATATCTCTTAAAGACATTATTAAGATAGCTAGAATTCTTATAGCTATAAAAAAGACTTTCTGGTTCACTTAGAAAAGAATGATCGTTGTCAATCTCCAAAATCTTATTTTCAATATCCAAATATATGGAATAACTGTTCCTCTTGCTATTGTTATCCCTAACTAAAATTGTTTTATCAGATAGGAAATTCTGGATGTTCCTGACACCGACTAAATAATCAACATTACTGTAACTAGAATTGTCACTATAATTCCAGCTAGGAAAGTTTTTTTCCATATCAATAAAAATTGGGTCTTCACTTACACGGGTATTTTCAATAGGACCAAAACTATCCATTGATTTTCTTAACCCACACCCGTATTCTAACTGCCTATTAAACAACATAGAATTGAACCACCATTTTTCCATAGAGTTATCTTCCTCTATTAACAAAAAAAGACAATAGATGAATAGTCATTCGATGAAAAATTATTAAAATCGAATATTTTTAATATTCTATCTCATTTATTTACTATCAAAAAACGATATAATAAATCCAATCACTAGAATTGGTAACTGATAATAAAAATGATCGAGTGAGTAAAAAAAAAAGATTCTTTTTCGTGAGAACCTGTAGTATTATTTCACTATATATGTCACTATATGTGCTGTAATTCTTTTTCAATTCGATTCCCCCCCCTTTTTTTAGAAAAAACGTATTCTAATAACTAGAAATATTTTATTCAATAATAAAAGAAATAAAAAAAAGATAGAATATGAGATATTGATAATATAGAATAAGATTTTTGAATTCTCTTCTTTTTATTATATTTAAATGAAAAAAAAAAAAGAAACCTCATTGGGGGTAATAATTTATAGACCCAATGAGTTCATTTAGTCAGTATTCATTTGCCTTTTCCTATATATCTATTTTTCTACAATCTCTATCCATTTTTTTTTTTCATTTTGAAGACCGATAAAAATCCATTTTTTTGGCTATCCAAAATATCATTTTATGTTAACAATAAGAAATCGAAAATTAGGTATGGAGAGCGGGAGGGGGGATAAAAAAGAAAAGAGTTCTATAAATCTATATACAAGTCATCCACACCCTCCTTTTTTTCATTAATTAACTTTCGTTTGTTGAGTAGGGGAAAGTTCCAAAGAAACACCGGCCCTTTTTGAAATATCCTGAACAGTTCCTGTAGGTTGAGCGCCCTGTTCAAGGAAATATAGAATAAGAGGTTAAATAGGTTTGATTCTTTATTGGATCATAAAAACCCACTTTACGAAGATCTCTTCCCCCTCTTCGGGATCGAACATCAATTGCAACGATTCGATAAACGGCTCATTGGGATAGATATAGATGAATAATACACCCCCCCATAGAAACGTATAAGAAGTTTTCTCCTCGTACGGCTCGAGAAAATTCAATATGTCTATGTATAAAATATGTAAAATAGATCAATAAAATCATGAAATCAATTAGACTGTGATTAAAGTTTTTTTTCTTATTCTTTTTTTTTTCTTTCTAAAAAAAAACTCCTCGTATTCGCAACCTCATAACTCAAATTGGATAACTCTCAAAGGAAAACCCTTAGGTATTTCATTTATTGAGCGGTCTCTACCCCCCCTTTTCTTGCCCGTCTTATTTAGAATCCATTTTTTTCTTCATTCTAATAGAATGTCAAATTCTAATGGAATTTTTGAGACAATTAAAAATGGTATTTACTTGTTACAGGATCTTTTAGCTTTTCCTTGAATCATTGGGTTTAGACATTACTTCGGGGATCTTTAATCGTTTCAAAAATGGCAGCAACATACCATTTCTTTTTATTTCTCTCAACGAATCATACAAATAGAAGGTTTATTCCCTCGGATACACTTTTGATCGAAAAAGTTTTACCAATTAGAACAAATTTTACTTTTTTAACCTTGCTTAAATTGGATCCTTTCGATTTCTTTATCAAAAATATACTTACGAAGTTGTTCTAACTTATTCATTTTTACTAACCTTAGATACTTACCCCTCAGAAATGAATCAACTCGAGCTCCATCGTGTACTATTTACATCATCAACCCCTCTCCCGTCCCCTAAACAATGAGTTCTAGTGGAACAGAACAAACGATGTCGAGCCAAGAGCACTTCCATTTCTATATATTTATATATATATTTCTATATACATACTAGAAAAAGATAGCGGATGTAAGAATCCACAGCTAATCTAATCATGTCTTTCAAGTCGCACGTTGCTTTTTACCACATCGTTTCAAACGAAGTTTTACCATAACATTCCTTTAGTTTGGATCCGGTATGTAATTGATTCAATTATGAAATCGTGAATAGTCATTGATTCAATCGATACATAATAATCTATCCTTTTTACTTCTAGGTTTTCTTTCTATATGAATGGAAAATTTCGAAATCTAAAGAAGTCAAAAATACCTCAAATTAAATCGATATTTTATGAAAAATTTATTCAAATCAATATATATAAATATAATATAAAAATAAAAGAAATATATATATATATGAACTCAAATTAATTCTTTTTTTATTATCCACAGTGATTAAAAAAAAAGGAAAAAAAAATAAAGTTTGAAGATGTCGATTCAAAAGCGACTCTATTTAGATTAGAGACGAATGATTAATAAAAAGGGGTCATTTTTATATCCTGAGATACAATTTTGATTCAAATAGGATATACATCAGGAATGGATATCCTCTGGGACGGAAGGATTCGAACCTCCGAATAGCGGGACCAAAACCCGTTGCCTTACCGCTTGGCCACGCCCCATTTTTGATTCGACATTCAATGAATTTAATAAACACTATTATTGGTATTGGTTATTCGTCAACTCTACCCCCCCCCCAATCCATAGAATAAATTGTTGCTAGGAGTTTTCTATACGTAGATATAGAATAAGACTGAAATTCTTGATCATTACATAGAATTCAATTAAGATATTGTATGAAAGTCTTATTTCTTCTTTTTTTTTTTCAGACTGGAAAGATTTTTAACTAGATAAATTCAAATCAAATAAGGATTTTGGAGGGTCTGATTGTATTTGATATTTTTTTTTTTAATTGTATTATATATAATTCTATTTAATATTATATAGAATTCTATTTAATATATAATTAATATATAAATAGAATATTAGAATCTAAATATATATTAATAGATATATTAATTATGTATATACAAAAAATTATATTAATTATGTATCTAAACTTCTGAATATAGTCTAAAAAAAATTATATATATACAATAATATACAATAAAGATTGTAATAAAAAAAAAAACAGTAAATTTTCTTAAGGAACAAAATGTTTGTTATGCTTAATATCTTTAGTTTGGTCTGTATTTGTATTCACTCCGCCCTTTATTCAAGTAGTTTTTTCTTGGCGAAATTACCTGAAGCCTATGCTTTTTTGAATCCAATTGTGGATGTTATGCCAGTAATACCTGTACTCTTTTTTCTTTTAGCTTTTGTTTGGCAAGCTGCTGTAAGTTTTCGATGAGATCTTGCATTTGAATAAATGTCTGAAAAAAAATTAGGAATTTATTCGAAAACAAAAATTGGAAAAAAAAAGATCAGATAAGTCTTACAGTGTGAATCCTCGATTCAAATATGGAAATTCTTGTATATACAAGAGAAGTCCGGACCATCTCATTTTTTCCTCATTTCATTCTTACGCTTTTTTTTTTTTTCACTGAGAAATCCTTCTATTATTAGATTTGAGTCCACCAGTACTTGGGTTGTGGCTGTGAAATAAAATCTTTTGTAATACAAATATTTTATTAATAGTAATAAAGGACTCGGCTCTTACTACAAAGAAATTTCCGAATTTTGTTACATTTCCTTGAAATCACTTTATTTCTGAGAAATTTTGTAACAAAAGAAACAAAATGTGTTAGATAAGAGAATCTATTCTCTTTCTCTGTCTTTTTTTTTATTATCTTGGAGATTTTGTAATGCTTACTCTAAAACTATTTGTTTACACAGTAGTGATATTCTTTGTTTCTCTTTTCATCTTCGGATTCCTATCTAACGATCCAGGACGTAATCCAGGACGTGAAGAATAAAAAAAATATATTTCTAGTTTTCTATGTTTTCCTTTCTTGTACTAGATTTTACAAAAAAATTTGAGGATTGTATCTCTTTTACATCTTTAACAGGTAAATAAAAAAAAAGGAAAACAAACAAAGGAAGCTATATAAGTTCAAAAGAAAAAAAAAATACCAAATCATCGACGGAAAGAGAGGGATTCGAACCCTCGGTACAAAAATTCGTACAACGGATTAGCAATCCGACGCTTTAGTCCACTCAGCCATCTCTCCCCAAACATAATATATTTAAATAAATAGATTATGTTTATGTTACATTGCCTAAAAACAAACAGAACAAAAAGTAGGGCTTGAAAAACGACTTTTTTATTTATATCTTATCTCTTTTTCTATTTGATTCTTTCTATTTCTAATGGTCATTTCATTATTATAATTATAGAACATTACATATATATTATTAAAAATATTCTATATTATTATTACTATTCTATTCATTTATATATTCATTTATATATATATAAATGAATATATATATCTCATATTTCTATTTATTCCCATTCCTTTTTTTAGTTTTGATACAGCCCCATGAATCCGGGATAACAATGATTTTTATTAATGTATATTTGATTTGACAAAATCAAAAACTTAGATTCGCCCCCTTTTTTTTTGAATTGATAATTGATCAGGGGTCGGCCCCCTTACGAAACATGTCAACACTCTTAATTAGTATAAACGTATGTTACTATTTATTTTTTATTTTATTATGACAGATTCCTAGGTTCGACAAAAAGTCCATTTATTTGGAATAATAGCATTGTAGCAGCGGGTATAGTTTAGTGGTAAAAGTGCGATTCGTTCTAAGGATCCCATTAAAAGTTAAGGGATCCCTCGTTTGATTCATATACCGATCAAAAACTTTATTTCTTACTTAAAGGGGTTTAATCCTTTATTCCTTTCAACGAACAATTCGAGGAATAATATAAATTATCGTAGTTTGTATCCAAGAAGAATCAATTCTAAATTGAAAAAATGGAATTCTAATATTATGAAACATAAGTTTTTTGTTAATTGTATCAAAAATCCCAATTTTTTTGAGTATGAGTAAAGGATCCATGGGGAAAGTTATAGAAAGTTTTTTTTTTCTAATCGTAACTAAATCTTCCATTTTTTGTATAGGAGAGATTGAAGCAAAATAGCTATTAAACGATTGCTTTAGTTTACTAGAGACATCGACATCTTTTTTAGCTCGATGGAAATCTTATTCTTTTCCTAAAGATTCTCTGAAATAGAAATAGAGAACGAAGTAACTAGAAAAAACGGATTGTAAAAATACTCTCTTCTATCTACTATAGGGATCATCTAAAAAGCAAGGTGTTTTAAATGTATTTATACGGAAAGGCTGACATAGATGTTATGGGTTAATCTTTTTTTCACGTCTTTTATTTCTGAATTTATTCCGTAAAGGAGCCGAATGAAACAAAAGTTTCACGTTCGGTTTTGAATTAGAGACGTTAAAAATGATGAACAAACGTCGACTATAACCCCTAGCCTTCCAAGCTAACGATGCGGGTTCGATTCCCGCTACCCGCTCTTTTTTCCTATCTCTATATTCTACTCGAATCATTCTTTTTCAGAATGAATACAAATTTTTGAGTCAATTTCCAAAATTATTTATTTGAATTTCTTTATTTTGTTTTAGTGATTTTTTGAATATTCAATTTTCATTTTATTATTAATATATTCTTATTTTAATCTAATATATTCTTATTAAAATCTAGATTATATAAATCTATATATATTTTTCTAGAATATATTATTCTATAATTCTATATATATATTAATATATATATTCTATATATATTTTCTATGGATTATTAGA